CAAATACGACGAGTAGTGGGGTCCTGAGCTAAGCCTTGGCTAAACCTGGGAAATCTTAATTCCATAATGCCTTTCAAATCCTCCTAGCCACTATCCTACTGCAATAATTCTCGCTAAGAAGAACGCCCATGTTGTGGCAATTCCACCCAGAAGGTAATGGGTTACTCCTACAGCACGTCCTTGTATAATGCTCAAGGCTCTAGGCTGAGTAGCAGGAGCAACTTTTAATTTGTTATGAGCCCAAACAATAGATTCAATGAGTTCTTGCCAATAACCACGGCCGCTGAATAAAAACATTAAACTGAAAGCCCAGACAAAATGAGCGCCTAAGAAAAAAAGACCATATGCAGATAATGAAGAACCATAAGACTGAATTACTTGGGATGCCTGTGCCCACAAGAAATCTCGAAGCCAACCATTAATCGTAATGGAACTCTGTGCAAAGTTCCCCCCTGTGATATGAGTTACTATCCCTTGATCACTTATAGTACCCCAAACATCCGACTGCATTTTCCAACTGAAATGGAAAATAACTACCGAAATGGAATTATACATCCAAAATAGACCTAAGAAAACATGATCCCAGGCGGATACTTGACATGTTCCCCCTCGCCCAGGCCCGTCGCAAGGGAAGCGAAAGCCAAGATTTGCTTTATCAGGTATCAGACGGGAACTGCGAGCAAATAAAACACCTTTCAAAAGTATTAATACAGTCACATGGATGGTAAATGCGTGAATGTGATGGACTAAAAAATCTGCGGTTCCTAATGGAATAGGTAACAAAGCGACTTTGCCCCCTACAGCTATTAACTCGCCGCCTCCCCACGTTAAGCTGGTACTTGTTGTTGCACCAGGAGCTGTTACGCCAGGTGCGCCGGCATGGATATTTTGTATCCATTGAGCAAAGATCGGTTGTAATTGTATGGCGGTATCCGAAAACATATCTTGGGGACGGCCTAAAGCACTCATGGTATCATTATGAATGTACAAGCCAAAACTGTGAAAACCCAGAAATATACATACCCAGTTAAGGTGGGATATGATTGCATCGCGGTGTCTAAGGACGCGATCTAATAGATCGTTGTATCGAGTAGTTGGATCATAGTCTCTTACCATAAAAATGGCTGCATGTGCAGCAGCACCAACTATTAGAAATCCGCCAATCCACATGTGGTGTGTGAACAAGGAAAGTTGTGTACCATAGTCAGTAGCTAGGTATGGATAGGGGGGCATAGAGTACATATGATGAGCTACAACAATAGTTGTAGAGCCCAGCATAGCTAGGTTAAGAGATAATTGAGCATGCCATGACGTTGTTAGGATTTCATAGAGACCCTTATGGCCTTGTCCTGTAAATGGGCCCTTATGAGCCTCCAAAATATCTTTAAGTCCATGACCAATACCCCAGTTGGTCCTATACATATGACCAGCGATCAGGAAAAGAATAGCAATAGCTAAATGATGGTGTGCAATATCGCTCAACCATAGACCCCCAGTTATTGGATCTAGTCCTCCGCGAAAACTAAGAAATTCTGCATATTTGGACCAATTCAAGGTGAAAAAGGGGGTTGCTCCTTCGGCAAAACTAGGATAAAGTTGAGCCAAAAGGTCGCGATTCAAGATAAATTCATGAGGAAGTGGTATCTCTTTAGGATCAACCCCAGCGTCGAGAAATTGGTTAATTGGTAAAGATACATGGATTTGGTGTCCCGCCCAAGAAAGAGACCCAAGTCCTAATAACCCCGCTAAGTGGTGATTCAACATGGATTCTACATCTTGGAACCAGGCCAATTTGGGAGCAGCTTTGTGATAATGGAACCAACCAGCAAAAAGCATTAACGATGCAAAAATCAATGCACCGATTGCGGTACAATAGAGTTGTAATTCACTAGTTATTCCGGATGCTCGCCAAATCTGAAAAAACCCAGAGGTTATTTGGATTCCTCGGAAACCCCCGCCTACATCACCATTCAAAATTTCTTGCCCTACTATTGGCCAAACTACCTGAGCACTGGGTCCAATGTGAGTAGGATCGCTTAGCCATGCTTCATAATTGGAAAAACGGGCACCGTGGAAGTACATGCCACTCAACCAAAGAAAGATAATGGAGAGTTGACCGAAATGAGCACTAAAGACTTTTCGGGATATCTCCTCCAAATCACCGGTATGACTATCGAAATCGTGAGCATCAGCATGTAGGTTCCAGATCCAAGTGGTAGTATCGGGACCCTTAGCTATTGTTCTTGAGAAATGCCCGGGTCTGGCCCATTCCTCAAAAGATGTTTTTACAGGATCCCTATCCACAACAATTTTAACTTCTGGTTCCGGCGAACGAATAATCATTAAGTCCTCCTCTTTCCGGACAAGACATACAAAGAGACCCGCCAACTGTCTTTTTATTGAATCTTTGAAAGATAGATATTATGATTAGTCCTTTTCTTTATTATCTATCGTCCTTCTATTTTTTTTAGTTATTCACTGGAGCAATTATATATTGAAGTCAATCCGAGGCAAGTGTTCGGATCTATTATGACATAAGGATTAGGTGCCTAACGGACATTGGTTCTTCTGGAAAATTATTTCCCGACGTAACAAAAAAATCTTTTTTTACGTTTTAATTTAAGAAGCTAGTGTATTTTTTTTGAGGGTATAAGCCCCTATCTACATCGACTTTCCTTGAGTGAGCATAATATAGATTTTTTTATGCGATTCCAAATTCCAAGATAACTCATTAGAATTATTAAAAAGATCGTCCTAATATATTAGGTAGGAATATTTAGATTGCCACCTTTTATGCGCTTTATTACTTCTGTTCCAGAGCCTATCCCTATTGTTTATCCTTATGAAATATGATATAAAATCGAAAAGGGGTATAATGAAATTCTTGATTTGATCTTCTTACCTAAATTATTTGATTAATGGATCAACAACCAAACCACCCATTTTATGAAAATGGAGAGTGGTCTTATTCAAATTCAAAGCGCTTCGTAATCTTCAACCAGTTCTGTGCTTCAATATAATTTCCCGGAGTAAGCGCTATAGCTTGTTTCCAATACTCAGCAGCTTGATCAAACCAAGCTTCCGCAATTTCCGAATCGCCCTGTAGAATGGCCTGTTCTCCTCGGTCGGAATAGGCAGTTCCTTCCCCTAGAACCGTACTTGAGAGTTTCCTACCTCATACGGCTCATAAATTGCTATCTTAATTTCCCCTATATTAACTGAATTCGATTTCTCAAAAATCAATCCAATTTCTTCTTGGGTTAAGCAGAAGAAGTTAATTACCTAAGTTTCAAACCCTAATTTTGATCAATAATCAGTTTGATCTTTTCTCCCACCTTCAGAAGAATGAAGTATAGATAGACCTATATCCTTCGTTCGAATTTTCTGAAAGGTAACTATCTCGGTTTCGTTTCTTTCATATATGAAATTTCTATAGAATCCTCGAAAAAGACTTTTTCCCATAAGAAGGAAAAAAGAACTTACTATCTTTGGGATCTGATACTACACCGCTGCTTAATCCCTTAGTGGATCGGCTTTATTACATAAGCGGATTCCTAAATTTTGTCCCATATCGTGGTATGCAGTTTTTTTTAGTTGTATCGACCCAGTCGCTCACTAATTGATCTTTACGGTGTTTTCTCTATCAATTTCAGCTTTATCCATAGAATAGTAGTATAGGCTCTACTTTCTTCCTATTTTGATTCTCGTGAAGTGTCCTTCCTTCCTACAGCTGATAGGGTAAAATCGTTGTTTTGACGATCCCTATGTAGAAAGCCCTTTTTTTTCTAGTATTTACTAGAAAATTTCCTCCTTTCTTTTCTTTTTTCTATAGTGGAGATAGTCGCACGTAATGACAGATCACGGCCATATTATTAAAAGCTTGCGGTAAGAAGGGGTTTCGTTCTAGCGCCCGGAAATAATATTCCAAAGCCTTTGTATGCTCTCCATTGCTTGTGTGTATAAGGCCTATGTTATATAGTATATAACTTCGATCATAGGGATCAATTTCTAGTCGCGTAGCTTCATAATAATTCTGCAAAGCTTCCGCATAATTTCCTTCGGATTGAGCCAACATCCGTTACGGTCGTTCATTCTATTCAAAAAATCTCCGTTCCAAAACCGTACATGAGGTTTTCATCTCATACGGCTTCTCCCTTCTGTACATAGTACTAAGCGAAAAATCTATAGAATAAAAATCGAATTAGTCCCGTCTCATTATGGACCGAAGGGGGCTGGTATTTTTCCAAGAAATCTCTAGCCAACCTTCCCCCAAGAGGTTTTTCTTAACACCAATGAATTCTATTAATGCTAGAGGAAAATGATAGCTCCAAGAATTTCTTTGTTCTCAACGCCTCCTATTTAGAGGAATTAGCCACTTCAACGACCTTTGATGGTTATAAGGGTATCCAAAGTACAAACCTGATGGTTGTTTGTTATCCTAACCATTCTTCCCAACCCCAATACTAATCAGGAAAGGGCTAATTTCTAACAAAGTTTTTCTCTTGTTGATTCCTATTTCGAGGTGTAGTGCTTTTCTCCCCGATGCTGCCTATTGGTACTAGTAGAGTCGGATTGGCCTGTAATACAGAACCTATCCTGTAGGTGTAACCTTTCGCTCAATACTCAAATCTACAATTGAAGCATCCGAGGCCACATCAATCGAGGATACACGACAGAAGGAATTGTTAGTTCACCTCACCTTCCCCAAGCGTGGGTTTCCTTTACTAATTTTGTTCTCTCTATGCGAACCCCCTCTCCTTCTCGTAAGAATGAGATGTAGGTAGGGCTAAAAAAAAGAAAAAAAAGAGTCAAATCGCACCATCTCTATAATAAGTAAATGCCCTTTTTTCCCCGGAGGTTGTCGGAATTATTTGCAATAAAATATTGGCTACAATCGAGGAGGTCTTATCAATGAAATTTCCATTTATACGGGATCTAGGCATAATTCCAAACCCATTCTATATAGAATTCTTTTCATTCTATCACAAAATAACATAAAAACAAAACATTGATTCTTATAAATCGATCCATATGCTCTAAATGGATAAGAGAAGTATGGATTTTTCGCTCAGCTCAAATTGTCTCCTTTTCCTTCTGTTTGGACAAGAAGAGATATGAAATATTTGACTAAGACTGGATTTCATTCCACTTTCCTATTTCTCAACAACAACTTCTCTCATCAGCTATTTCGCGTTTTCAAAGTCATTAATTGCCCCACACCCTTTTTATATTTAGATTGTATGGCGTAACGTACCTTATGCAAATAGAATTCTAGGGTTCCTTTATTTTCTTATGGAATAAGAAGAATTCTTCCATTCTCTTTTTATTTTTGTTTCCCCAAAAGAAAAACTTTTCGAGGGAGCGGAATTCTTAGTAAAAAAAAAAAGGGATCCTTCCACTTAGATGAAAAAGAATTTTTCCCATAGAGCTATGGAATCCCCGAGCCGTTGTGGCTGTACTGCAGGAATACGAAAATTCGCTATTCACTCAGTTTATTTTCCATAATAAAATTATGGAGGAGAGATGGCCGAGCGGTTCAAGGCGTAGCATTGGAACTGCTATGTAGACTTTTGTTTACCGAGGGTTCGAATCCCTCTCTTTCCGTTTCTCTTAATTCATCAATGTTAGCGATCACAGTGTATCAAATTAAATAACAATTTATTCCAGCAATAATACCTTTATTTAATAGAAATTCTCTATAGCAAATTACCGTGGTATGTAAAATACACATCGAGGAAATAACAAAAAAGAAAAAAGGATCCTAGGGTTAATCTATTTCTGCTAAGTGAACGGGAAAATACGAATTAAGAGCCTTAGGTCGATTTAGGTCGGGGAAAGGGGAAGGGGAAAAAAATTCTATGAACCTTTCCTTTTTTCGTTAAGTTCAAGTCTGGCGAGAGTAATATTCTACAACTAACAACTCATTTACTTTGAGACCGACCCACTTCCTATCTAGAATTTTTTTTACTAGTCCTTTATATTGCAATGTGTCAACCGTCAAATGCTTTGGCAATTTGCCCGGATCGGATGAAGCAATAGAATTTTGAACCAGACGTTTTGATCGTTGGTTATCCTTCGTAGTAATAATATCTCGGGGTTTGCAACGAAAACTTGGTATATCAACTATACGACCATTAACTAAAATATGTCTATGGTTAACTAATTGCCGGGCCCCAGGAATGGTTGAAGCCATACCCAATCGAAAAAGGATATTATCCAAACGCATTTCAAGTAATTGTAGTAAAACCTGACCCGTGGATCTTTTTGCTTTTCCAGCGATATGTACATATCTAAGTAATTGGCGTTCTGTCAGACCATAATGAAAACGCAATTTCTGTTTTTCTTGAAGACGAATACGATATTGCTCCTTTTTCCCAGAATGGAATTTCTTTTTCTGATTACTTCCCGATTTAGGCGTTTTTCTAGTGAGTCCTGGTAAAGCTCCCAGACGGCGTATTTTTTTTAAACGAGGCCCTCGATAACGGGACATGAAGACTCCTTTTTTATTTTATTGAAATTTCATTTTACACAAGAAATTTCATTCTATTTACATTACAGAATACATCGAAATTCAAACTGAATTAAACTAAAGGATAAACAGAGTAAAATCTACTAAAAGTACCACAAAAAATGGAATTTCATCAACATCCAAATTTTTTGTATATATATTATTTATTTTTATGCTTTGTATCTAGCAAAATTGTAAGGTAGAACGACATAATAGACCCTGGATTTCCCATTTAATTCGGAGAAAAAGAGAAATTTCTTGTTCATGGAACATCGATAGAGAAAAAAGCCGACTATCGGATTTGAACCGATGACCCTCGCATTACAAATGCGATGCTCTAACCTCTGAGCTAAGTGGGCTTACATAACAGAAATAGTGTAATAAATAGAAATATATATAGAAAATCCGTAAAATGTCAGATCTTAATTATTAATCTTAGTTATTAACTAATTCGAAATTGGAAGTTCTACTTAGAATTAGAAAAAAAAATACTAGAATTTCATAAAGATAAAGTTAGCTTGATATGCTTAACTAAATGATATTCTTAAATAGGATTCTAGAATTTATTATGATATTCTTAAATAGGATTCTAGAATTTATTATGATATTCTTAAATAGGATTCTAGAATTTATTGAACTTTCTTTTTATTTCTCTAATTCGCAAATGGATTTTTCTAATAGAATCTATTCCAAATTCTATATTGAATTAGATTTCCGATATTTTCAATTTGATACGGCTCGGACGAATAATCTAATGCATATAAAAGAAGAATATATATGAATAATATAATAAAGAGAAAATGCCAAGAGATTGGCATTTTCATTCGATCATTATATACATTTTGGATTTGAGATATTTTTTTTTTTTATTTGTTAATAATTTAAGGATAAATAGTTCACTAAGGAGAAGATAGAATCATAGCAAATGAAATTTCTAATTCAGATTAGAAAAAAAAGAATGAATATCAAGCGTTATAGTATGATTTTGAATACTCTAAAAAAGGCAGGGGGGGTCGGGAGAGAGAAAAACTTTTGGATATATTCATTCCGATTGAATTGCAAATATATCAACGATAGAATCAATTCAATTCTGAATTGCAATAAGCGAGCGGGGTCTCTCAAATAGAGATGAGCTGCTAGACTACGTCGAATAATGAATTCAATGATTTAAAAAAAAACTAAGAGAAGGAAGAAATTATACAAGGAATCCTGGTTTCAAAGAAAAGGAAAATGGGGATATGGCGAAATCGGTAGACGCTACGGACTTGATTGTATTGAGCCTTGGTATGGAAACCTGCTAAGTGGTAACTTCCAAATTCAGAGAAACCCTGGAATAAAAAATGGGCAATCCTGAGCCAAATCCCTTTTTTGAAAAAACAAGTGGTTCTCAAACTAGAACCCAAAGGAGAAGGATAGGTGCAGAGACTCAATGGAAGCTGTTCTAACGAATCGAAGTAATTACGTTGTGTTGGTAGTGGAACTCCCTCGAAATTAGAGAAAGAGGGGCTTTATACATCTAATACACACGTATAGATACTGACATAGCAAACGATTAATCACAGAACCCATATCATAATATAGGTTCTTTATTTTATTTTTTCGAATGAAATTTGGAATGATTATGAAATAGAAAATTCTGAATTTTTTTAGAATTATTGTGAATCCATTCCAATCTAATATTGAGTAATCAAATCCTTCAATTCATTGTTTTCGAGATCTTTAAAAAAGTGGATTAATCGAACGAGGATAAAGAGAGAGTCCCATTCTACATGTCAATACTGACAACAATGAAATTTCTAGTAAAAGGAAAATCCGTCGACTTTATAAGTTGTGAGGGTTCAAGTCCCTCTATCCCCAAACCCTCTTTTATTCCCTAACCCTCTTTTATTCCCTAACCATAGTAGTTATCCTTTTTTTCTTTTATCAATGGGTTTAAGATTCATTAGCTTTCTCATTCTACTCTTTCACAAAGGAGTGCGACGAGAACTCAATGAATCTTATGCTATTCATTAAATAGATGATTTCTTTTTTATTAGAGTAGGGGCAAGGAATCTCGATTATTAATTTGATTTTGAAGTATTATTAAGTAAGCCATCCACAATGCATAGGACTACCCCCCCCCATTTCCAAATTTGGAATGGAATACTTTATTGATTTTTTAGTCCCTTTAATTGACATAGATGCAAATACTCTACTAGGATGATGCACAAGAAAGGGTCAGGATAGCTCAGTTGGTAGAGCAGAGGACTGAAAATCCTCGTGTCACCAGTTCAAATCTGGTTCCTGGCACAGAAAAAAAAGGATCTACCGAATAGATATTGATACAAATATCTTGAGATGGATTGGGGTACATATTCATTAATAATCTAGATAGTATAGAGTAAGTAGATAAATCTCTAAACACTTCTTTTTCTTTACTTCTTTTTCTTTTTAGAAAAGAGTTAAAATCTATGGTTCTTTATGGTATAGAAAGAGGGGAGATTAGGTGCCCTTTTCTTCATTTTTGCATTTCTTTTTAATTTTGTATGCCGCTATTCCGAAGAATTTTTTTTTATTCTTGCTTATCCTACTTTCCTAGTTGTTCTAAGTAATAGTAATACGCGCGGTACAAAGTTCGTGGTAGGAACTTCTTTGAGTCATTGTATTTTTCTGTTCATACGAAGGAAACTAATATGTGATTTTCCAAATTGGAAAATCGAAATGAAGCCTTTTTTATTCAGTCTATCTGGACCTTTTTGTATAATATAATAGGAATTAAATAGAATCTAATAAGTATTTCGTTTCGTCTAGGAACAGAACGTAAAAAGATTCCTTGACTTGAATAAAATATGGAGTTGTGTTGTACAAGTGAACATGAATTTATTATCATTCAATGAGCATCTTGTATTTCATAGAAATTGGGGGTTATATAGTCCTTACGTAAGGGCCAGCCTATCCAACTTTCAGGCATTAAGATACGTTTAAGACGTGGATGATTATCATAAGAAATTCCCACCATATCATAAGATTCGCGTTCTTGAAAATCGGCACTTCTCCAAACCCAGAAGACAGACGGGATTCTAGGATTATCTTTTTGGGCAAAGACTTTTATGCATACTTCTTCTGGGTTATCTATACCATACTGGATTCTCGTAAGATGATACACGCTAGCTAAAGATCCACCGGGTGCTACGTCATAAGCACATTGGGAACGTAAATAATTGTAACCATATACATATAAAATGACAGCAATGGAATCCCAATCCTCCGCTTTTATTTGTAAAGTCTCTATTCCTCGGTGATCGAAGCCCAAAGATCTATGAACCACCTCATGTTTGACTAGCCAATTAGATAACCAACCCTGCTGCATTGTCTTAATCTCTCCCCCTTTGTATAAATATTTCACATTTCAAATGCAAGTTTGAAAGATTGCACTGCTCTTTCTTTTTCTGCACAAAAGAACCCCTCCTAATTCACTAATTTGTAGGAAGATACTGGACTTTTGGATTTGAAAAAAGTTTCAGAAGATATATCTAAAGTAGATGGTGATTGATAGAGCAATTCTTGTTCGTAAGTTCCTGTGTGAGTACTGCGCCGAACATAAAGCTTGTGACGGGTAGTAAAAGATCGATTTTTCTTTTGACTTTGACATAGAGTTCGATCCTCAACTATTTCTCGCGATATCTTCTTACGAAGTTTTGTTAGGGCATCTATAACAGCCTCTGGTTTAGGCGGGCAACCCGGCAGGTAGACATCCACAGGAATTAACTTATCAACTCCTCGAACAGTACTATAGGAATCCGTACTGAACATTCCCCCTGTAATAGTACAGGCTCCCATAGCAATGACGTATTTCGGTTCAGGCATTTGCTCATATAATCGCACTAAAGATGGAGCCATTTTCATTGTTACCGTACCAGCTGTTAAAATTAGGTCCGCTTGCCTAGGACTTGATCTTGGTACCAATCCATAACGATCAAAGTCGAATCGTGAGCCTATTAATGAAGCAAATTCAATGAAACAACAACTGGTACCATATAGAAGGGGCCATAAACTGGAGAGTCTTGACCAATTCGAAAGATCGTTTGGTGTAGTTGAAATAACGGAATTGGAACTTGTTTGGTCGAGTAACGGAAACTCAATCAAACTCATAATTGTCTCAATGGAATCTTTTCCTTCTTTTTTTTTTTTTTTGTCTGAATATTCAGTTAAGACCATTCCAAGGCTCCTTTTCGCCATGCATAAACTAAACCAACAACTAGGATAAGCACAAAAATGAAAGCTTCGATAAAAACGGATACACCCAATACGTCGAAACTCATTGCCCAAGGGTAGAGAAAGACCGTTTCCACATCAAAAACAACAAAAACTAGCGCAAACATGTAATAGCGTATTCGGAATTGTAACCAAGCCCCCCCCATGGGTTCTATACCCGATTCATAACTAGAAAGCTTCTCTGGTCCTTCACTAACCGGGGCTAAAAGTCCTGAAATCCAAAATACCAAAATAGGGATAAGGCTTGCTATTATTAGAAATGTCCAAAAAATATCATATTCGTGAAGCAGAAACATAAATATACTCCCATTAATGTGGAATAGGCGGAACTGAATTAGTCAATTCAAGTTGACATGATATTGTCAATTTATCCAGAACTTCTCTCTTTTCCTCGGTGAAACAAGAATCCGTTTTGCTCAAACCAAAGGCAAAAAGCGGCTTACTTTAGCCTTTGTTTCTTTTGTAACATGTCTCTCCTTAAGGATTCATCCAATGGAATCCCCACTCCCTTTTTTTTATTTCTCTTCTATTTAGATTTCTCTTCTATTTAGATATGATATAGACCTAATTCTTATACAAAGAAAACTCTTTTGCTTCACTTTGTCTCGCTTTCTCTAAAATCTCTAGAAAAAAGAATAGCTCTACCCTTTATTTAATGATAGTCAGAGACTATTAAATAAAAAAGAAAATACTTACTACTAATTAGATTAGAACCTAATTAAAATGGGATGACTAATGTATGCATCCTAATGAGAAGGAATACTAAAAAAAAAGAACTCTATTTCAGAATTATGAAACAGAATATCCAGTTTTATTATTTACTCTTTCTTTTTTTTTTTTTCTTTCGATTTTCTCTATTTTATTTAAAGTGGATCGATTTAGATAATGTATATTAGATAATGTATATATAGTAATATACTTCAAACAAAATAGGAATTCGCAAAATGGAGAAAATCGTTGCAGTCATTATAGGAAAGCATAAGGACTTAGAGCATATCCTATTTGAAGGAGGATGGAATTCAAATCAGTTAAGGGATCCTTCCTTCTATTGATTTGATCAAAATTCTTTTTTCTTTTCCTGTCTCTATGATTTTCGATGAATGAGCCTACGGTAATGCTTTTATCTCTATTCTATGGCGCAATCGACCGTCGAGTCTATAAATAAGTACTAATAAGGAAAAGAAAACTATACTAAAGGAAACATAAGATATCCATCCTAAAATGGAAAAAAAAGACGTATATATTAGGGCTATACGGATTCGAACCGTAGACCTTCTCGGTAAAACAGATCAAACGGATTATTATCGAAATGATTCGAACTGTTTCAAAGACCCAACATGCATTTTGATTTTTCTGCATTGGGCTCTTTCATCAACTGATGTAAAGATCAGTTAATCCGCCATAGTTTTTCTTTATAGAAAGATAATAAGATGGCTCCCTGTGCTCTGATTGATTATTTGTCTTATGATCTATCTAGGAGCAATACCAAAGTGTTTCAAAGGAGGATTACCTTGACTTAGGTCTGCCTCCGGCCTAAATTAAATCAATCTAAGTGAAATGGAGTCTCTATCGTTCCGCTGCAAGAGTTTACTATGAGACTTCATACACCTTAAAGTTCATAGAACGAAAAGAAGTTTTTTGGAGGCCCTTACCCTCATTACGCCTAGCATTGAGTGGGCTGGATATTTACCTTATCAACTAGCAAATCAATAGGGGTTCTATTTGATTAAGCACCTGAATTGGCACCTGAATCGGACTGAACCGACTGTTTGTCAGGCTACTGTTCTCCTATTCTTTCGAATCCATGAAGTAAGACATTGATTTTGCAATAAGTTCAATTATGTTCATTGCATAATAAGTTCCCTTGAAAAGCATTGGCGCACGTGTAAACGAGTTGCTCTACCGAACTGAGCTATAGCCCTTGTCAGAGATATCTTAACATATAGATAATTTCTTGTCAAGATGAATATTCTGTAATGCCAGAGGATATTCCTTTGATCCGTTTACTATATAACATAAACATACCAATAACAGATAACATAAACATACCAATAACGGAGCGGTATTGCTTATAAAAAGGATTCGATCTATAATCGATCGAAGTAATGAGGCTTCTTTTGTGGTGATAAATTGCCTACTTAACTCAGTGGTTAGAGTATTGCTTTCATACGGCGGGAGTCATTGGTTCAAATCCAATAGTAGGTAGGTAGGTAGAAAAATTACTAGATAGCATTGGACTTACTTCGCTTCGCTATCTAATACCTTTTTCTACCCTTCTTTCCTTTTTCTTTGTATCAACGAAACCTTTGGATTGTCTTCAATTGGATGGGGGAATCCAATTGACAGCCTCGACTCGTATCCTAGCTCGTCTGAGAGCTAGCTTCGCTTCAACCAATTCTTTCGTACCCTCAGCTCTACTCAAGTTAGCTTCGGCTATTTCAAGTGCCTGTTGAGCTTCTTCTGGATCAATGTCACTACCCAGTTCTGCATCATTTCCTAAAATGATGATCTCATTATTAACTATTCTCGCAAAACCACTCCATAGAACCGCCGTTAACCATTGGTCGTCGAGGAGGCGTATTCTCAAAGGACCCATATCTACAGCTGTGTTAATGGGGGCGTGGTTTGGTAATACACCAATTTGGCCACTATTAGTAGATAAAATGATTTCTTTCACTTCACAATCCCAAATAATTCGTTTAGGAGTCAGTACATAAAGATTTAATTTCATTTCTTCAATTTGCTCTCCTCTTCTAAGTTTATAGCTTTCGTGCTAGCTTCATCGATGTTCCCCACCAAATAAAAAGCCTGTTCGGGTAGGCTGTCTAATTCTCCGGAAAGGATTAGTTGAAATCCCCTAATTGTTTCTGCAAGACCAACATACTTTCCTGGGGAACCGGTAAAAACTTCTGCCACAAAGAACGGTTGTGATAAGAACCGCTCTATTTTTCGTGCTCTTGCTACAGTTAAACGATCCTCCTCCGATAATTCGTCCAACCCAAGAATTGCGATAATGTCCTGAAGTTCTTTGTAACGTTGTAAAGTTTCCTTAACTCTTTGCGCAGTTTCATAATGCTCGTTGCCAACGATCCGAGGCTGTAACATGGTTGAGGTTGAATCTAAAGGATCTACTGCGGGATAAATACCCTTGGAAGCCAATCCTCTGGAAAGTACGGTAGTAGCGTCCAAATGTGCAAATGTTGTGGCAGGAGCGGGGTCGGTCAAATCGTCCGCAGGTACATAAACTGCTTGGATCGAAGTTATAGATCCCTTTTTGGTAGAAGTAATTCTTTCTTGCAAAGAACCCATTTCTGTACTCAGGGTAGGTTGATAACCCACTGCGGAGGGCATTCTCCCTAATAAGGCAGATACTTCCGATCCCGCTTGAACAAAACGAAAGATATTATCGATGAATAAAAGCACGTCTTGCTTATTAACATCTCGGAAATATTCTGCCATAGTTAGGGCAGTTAAACCAACTCTCATACGAGCTCCCGGTGGTTCATTCATTTGGCCATAGACTAGAGCTACCTTTGATTCCTCAATATTTTTTTCATTAATTACTCCAGATTCCTTCATTTCCATATAAAGATCATTTCCTTCACGAGTCCGTTCCCCTACTCCACCAAATACGGATACACCTCCATGGGCTTTAGCAATGTTATTGATTAATTCCATGATTAGTACTGTTTTACCTACTCCAGCCCCCCCAAATAGTCCGATTTTTCCTCCACGTCGATAAGGAGCTAAAAGATCGACGACCTTAATACCTGTTTCAAAGATAGATAATTTCGTATCTAACTCGATAAAGGCAGGCGCAGATCTATGAATAGGGAATGTTGCACTAGTATCTACAGGACCCAAATTGTCAATAGGCTCCCCAAGAACGTTAAAAATTCGTCCGAGAGTAGCTCCACCGACTGGAACACTGAGAGGAGCTCCCGTGTCAATCACTTCCATTCCTCTCATCAACCCGTCTGTAGCACTCATAGCTACAGCTCTAACTCGATTATTTCCTAATAATTGTTGTACTTCACAAGTCACATTAATTTGCTTATCGGCAGTGTCTCGACTCTTGACTATCAAAGCGTTATAAATATAAGGCAACTTGCCCGGGGGAAAAGTGATATCCAGCACGGGTCCAATAATTTGATCAATACGCCCTGCGCTTTTTTCTTCAATTGTGGAAACCCCGGGACGCAAAGTAGTAGGATTGGTTCTCATAATTATCACATAATTTTCAAAAAAAAAGGAATTTTTCGAAATTTTTCTTTTTTTTCTTGTTGAATAATGCCAAATCAAATTAAAAAAATATCCAAAAATCCAAAACTCAAAAGGAAATGAGTTAGTTAATTCAATAAAAAAGAAAAGGGGACTCGCACTTGATTTCGTTGCCCAAGCGAATCCCATTCAATCGTTTACTTATGGAATGAGTCCGTTGGAAAGTTCAATCAATCTTTTTTTTATATAAATTTAGCCTTTTGTGAAGGATCTGTGCCTACTCTACCTTCCTATCTAGGACTTCGATATACAAAATATATACTACTGTGAAGCATAGATTGCTGTCAACAGAGAATTTTCTTAGTATTTAGGTATTTAGATTCAAAATATCAAAGGGGCCTATTAAGAACTTTTAAAATTGTAAAATAAGGATTAGGGATTGGTTTGGGTTGCGCTATATCTATCAAAGAGTATACAATAATGATGGATTTGGTGAATCAAATCCATGGTTTAATAACGAACCGTGTTAACTTACCATAACAACAATTCAATTCCTATCGAATTCCTATAGTAGAATTCCTATAGGATAGAACGTACACAGGGTGTACGCATTATATATGAATGAAACATATTAATTAACTGAAGCATACTCCTTTTTTTATTTAATGAGTTGATATTAATTGAATATCTTTTTTTTTAGATTTTTGTAAAGGTTTCATTTACGCCTAATCCATATCGAGTAGACCCTGTCGTTGTGAGAATTCTTAATTCATGAGTTGTAGGGAGGGACTTATGTCACCACAAACAGAAACTAAAGCAAGTGTTGGATTTAAAGCTGGTGTTAAGGATTATAAATTGAATTACTACACCCCGGAGTACGAAACCAAGGATACTGATATCTTGGCAGCATTCCGAGTAACTCCTCAGCCCGGGGTTCCGCCTGAAGAAGCAGGGGCTGCAGTAGCTGCGGAATCTTCTACTGGTACATGGACAACTGTTTGGACTGATGGACTTACCAGTCTTGATCGTTACAAAGGACGATGCTATCACATCGAGCCCGTTCCTGGGGATGCAGATCAATATATCTGTTATGTAGCTTATCCATTAGACCTATTTGAAGAGGGTTCTGTTACTAACATGTTTACTTCCATTGTGGGTAACGTATTTGGTTTCAAAGCCCTACGCGCTCTACGTTTGGAGGATCTACGAATTCCCACTACTTATTCAAAAACTTTCCAAGGCCCGCCTCACGGTATCCAAGTTGAAAGGGATAAGTTGAACAAGTATGGTCGTCCTTTTTTGGGATGTACTATTAAACCAAAATTGGGATTATCCGCAAAAAATTACGGTAGAGCGTGTTATGAGTGTCTACGCGGTGGACTTGATTTTACCAAAGATGATGAAAACGTAAACTCACAACCATTTATGCGCTGGAGAGACCGTTTTGTCTTTTGTGCTGAAGCAATTTATAAAGCACAAGCCGAAACCGGTGAAATCAAGGGGCATTACTTGAATGCGACTGCAGGTACATGCGAAGAAATGATGAAGAGAGCTGTATTTGCAAGGGAATTAGGGGCTCCTATTGTAATGCATGACTACTTAACTGGAGGATTCACCGCAAATACTAGTTTGGCTCATTATTGCCGCGACAACGGCCTACTTCTTCACATTCACCGAGCAATGCATGCAGTTATTGATAGACAGAAAAATCATGGTATGCATTTCCGTGTATTAGCTAAAGCATTGCGTATGTCGGGGGGAGATCATATCCACGCCGGTACAGTAGTAGGTAAGTTAGAAGGGGAACGCGAAATCACTTTAGGTTTTGTTGATTTATTGCGCGATGATTTTATTGAAAAAGATCGTTCTCGCGGTATCTTTTTCACTCAGGACTGGGTATCCATGCCAGGTGTTATACCGGTGGCTTCCGGGGGTATTCATGTTTGGCATATGCCAGCTCTGACCGAAATCTTTGGAGACGATTCTGTATTACAATTTGGTGGTGGAACTTTAGGACATCCTTGGGGAAATGCACCTGGTGCAGCAGCTAATCGTGTGGCTTTAGAAGCCTGTGTACAAGCTCGTAACGAAGGGCGCGATCTTGCTCGTGAAGGTAATGAAATTATCAAAGCAGCTTGCAAATGGAGTCCTGAGCTAGCCGCAGCTTGTGAAGTATGGAAGGCGATCAAATTTGAGTTTGCGCCGGTGGATACCATAGATTAAGTAGATAAAACTAGATATAAAGAAGTTCTAAATAAAATAAAAAGTAAGCAAAATAGAAAGAGAAAAAATCAGTTACGAAATGCAGTAATTCTTCTTTATTCTTCTAATTGATTGCAATTAAATTCGGCTCAATCTTTTTTTTTCTAAAAAAAGATTGAGCCGAATTTAAATAGATCTTGATACGATCATGAGACTTGACAAATCGAGATTCTTCTATTCTATATATCTAGAATATAGAAAGGTATAATACAATAAACAAATAGAAATAAAAATATAAATATAGTATTATCATACGATAATGGAATCAAATACGCAGTATTTACAGAAAAGAGTCTTCGTTTATTGGGAAAGAATCAATATACTTTTAATGTCGAATCGGGATTCACTAAGACAGAAATAAAGAATTGGGTCGAACTCTTCTTTGGTGTTAAGGTAGTAGCTGTGAATAGCCATCGACTACCCGGAAAGGGTAGAAGAATGGGACCTATTCTGGGACATACAATGCATTACAGACGTATGATCATTACCCTTCAACTGGGTATTCTATTCCACTTCTACTTTTTAAATTAAAGTTAAATTAAAGGGTATTCTGAAAGAGATATTTCTTTTATTTTCACAATAGCTTTCTTTTGAATCCAATTTCAAGTTCGGTTAGAAGGATAGAAAGGCGATGAGAATGGAAAAAGAAAAATCAAATATTTTTAATTAGTTCCCCTTTTTTGCAATTTTCTTATTATCTATTCCATTCATTTTTTTTATAGATATAGAATACTAAAAAAAAATAGTATTCTATATCTATAAAAAAAAATAGTATTCTATACAAAATCTTTATTTTGTAAACTAAAAAAAACAATAGTCAATATTCCTTATAATAGATATACTTAATTATATCATAAGAATCTTAAGATATATTTCGAATAGATAGAAATAGTAAATTAGAATTGAGACACATATTCTATGACAGATTTTAACTTACCCTCCATTTTCGTGCCTTTAGTAGGCTTAGTATTTCCGGCAATTGCAATGGCTTCCTTATTTCTTTATGTGCAGAAAAATAAGATTGTCTAGAAACGACGGGGCCAAATTTTATTAATGTATTTCCAGGATCATAATACAGATATTTTTTTGTGTAAGTAATATAATATGATAGGGTATGTAGCTCTTTCTACACACAAATGAAAAACGTCTATGGATGCGGATATAGGCTACGAGCATAAATGCGTGCATATGCGTAGCCGAGTATAGCGAGTTTTTTTTTAAGTGGATCCACGAATTCTTTTTGAATAGAAAGTCAATGTATCTAACCAATTTTTTACCAGGAGTACTAGCTACTGAAGGCTATTTCCGAATCAAAAAAAGTAAAGTCAAAATCATTTAGCTTATTCTCTCAATTTCAATTGACCGCTACTGGATTTAGTATATCTAATATGAATTGGCGATCAGAACACATATGGATAGAACTTCTAAAAGGTTCTCGAAAAAGAGGTAATTTTTTCTGGGCCTGTATTCTTTTTCTAGGTTCATTAGGATTCTTAGCGGTTGGGGCTTCCAGTTATCTTGGTAAGAATATGATATCCGTACTTCCATCTCAACAAATTCTTTTTTTTCCACAGGGGGTCGTGATGTTTTTCTACGGAATCGCGGGCCTATTCATTAGCTCCTATTTGTGGTGCACTATTTTGTGGAATGTAGGCAGTGGTTATGACCGATTCGATAGAAAAGAGGGAATAGTGTGCATTTTTCGTTGGGGATTCCCCGGAATAAAACGTCGCATCTTCCTTCGATTCCTTGTACGGGATATCCAATCAATTAGAATTCAGGTTAAAGAGGGTCTTTATCCTCGTCGTATCCTTTATATGGAAATCCGGGGCCAGGGGGTCATTCCCTTGACTCGTACTGATGAGAAGTTTTTTACTCCACGAGAAATTGAACAAAAAGCTGCCGAATTGGCCTATTTCTTGCGCGTACCAATTGAAGTATTTTGAGTACCAATTGCGTTGCAATTGTAAGGGGATTTTCGAGTATTTATCTAAAGGAAGGAACAAACGAGGATAAGATAAAATTGCTTCTAATTTGTTTTGTCCAAGTGAGATATATAGCATAATATTCTTCCATTTTTATATTTATATGAAAGGCCTTTTTTTTATTTCTCTATTCCACTCCATTTAGATCTAAGAAAGAACCCAATACAATGAAATTCCACTAGTATACAAAAAGAGAAATAGATACAAACACAAGGTCTCAAACCTTGTTATAGAATTTTTGCTTCAAAGAAATATCATATATATTCAGCGAATGAAATAGAGTCGGCGAATGAAGCAGATTCATTAACAACTCAATTTACGGATCAAAAATGAAAAAAAAGAAAGCATTGCCTTCTTTCCTATATCTTGTATTTATCGTACTTTTGCCCTGGGGAGTCTCTTTCTCTTTTAACAAATGTCTGGAACTTTGGATTAAGAATTGGTGGAATACCAGGCAATCCGAAACTTTCTTAACTGATATTCAAGAGAAAAGGATTCTAGAAGGATTCATAGAATTAGAAGAACTTTTTCTCTTGGACGAAATGATAAAAGAGAAACCGAAGACACATGTACAAAAACCTCCTATAGGAATACACAAGGAAATAATACAATTGGCCAAAATAGATAATGAGGATCATCTCCATATCATTTTGCACTTTTCAACAAATATAATCTGTTTGGCTATTCTAAGTGGTTCTTTTTTTCTGGGTAAAGAAGAACTTGTCATTTTGAATTCTTGGGTTCAGGAATTTTTCTATAACTTAAATGACTCAATAAAAGCTTTTTTTATTCTTTTAGTTACTGATTTTTTTGTTGGATTTCACTCCACCCGCGGTTGGGAACTACTAATTCGTTGGGTCTACAACAATCTTGGATGGGCTCCTAACGAGTTAATTTTCACTATTTTTGTTTGTAGTTTTCCTGTGATTCTAGACACGTGTTTGAAATTTTGGGTCTTTTTTTGTTTAAACCGTCTATCTCCTTCACTTGTAGTCATTTATCATTCAATTAGTGAAGCATAAACTCACTCATTTGATTTCCTAATATTTTTCCTAATATTAATCCAATTAGCGTATTTCTTCCTTTAGAAAGAAAGCCTTTTCCTTTTTAGCAAAATTCTTTCTATTTCTACCTGCTCAAGGTATTCATCATTCCAGTACAACTGTTGCAGTAGAATGACAACAGACTCGTGTATAGGGAACTAGATTAGCTTAGCTACCTATCTAATTTATTGTAGAAATTCCGGGATCCGCGATTGGGCATGGAAAATAGAAATACTTTTTCTTGGTTAAAGGAACAGATGATTCGATCGATTTCTGTATCGATCATGATATACGTAATAACTCGCACATCTATTTCAAATGCATATCCCATTTTTGCGCAGCAGGGTTATGAAAACCCGCGGGAAGCCACTGGACGAATTGTATGTGCCAATTGCCATTTAGCTAGTAAGCCTGTGGATATTGAAGTTCCCCAAGCAGTGCTTCCTGATACTGTATTTGAAGCAGTTCTTCGAATCCCTTATGATATGCAGCTGAAACAAGTTCTTGCTAATGGTAAAAAGGGAGGGTTGAATGTGGGTGCTGTTCTTATTTTGCCCGAGGGATTCGAATTAGCACCGCCCGATCGTATTTCTCCTGAGTTGAAAGAAAAGATAGGAAATCTCTCTTTTCAGAGTTATCGTCCCAATAAAAAAAATATTCTTGTGATAGGCCCTGTTCCCGGTAAGAAATATAGTGAAATTGTCTTTCCCATTCTTTCCCCTGATCCCGCTACGAAAAAAGACGTTCATTTCTTAAAATATCCCATATATGTAGGGGGAAACCGAGGAAGGGGACAGATCTATCCTGATGGTAGCAAGAGTAACAATACGGTCTATAATGCTACGTCAACAGGTATAGTAAAAAAAATACTACGTAAAGAAAAAGGGGGATATGAAATATCCATAGTCGATGCGTCGGATGGACGCCAAGTGATTGATATTATACCTCCCGGGCCAGAACTTCTAGTTTCAGAGGGGGAATCGATCAAGCTTGATCAACCATTAACAAGCAATCCTAATGTAGGAGGGTTTGGTCAGGGGGATGCAGAAATAGTGCTTCAGGATCCATTGCGCGTCCAAGGCCTTTTGTTCTTCTTCGCATCCGTTATTTTGGCACAAGTTTTTTTGGTTCTCAAAAAGAAACAGTTTGAAAAGGTTCAATTGTACGAAATGAATTTCTAGATCCTGGGATTTCTTACCATCAAGTTAGAAAAAAGCCTCGATTTCTGGAATTCCTTATTTCTATCTCATGCAAAAGAAGAGGATCCAAGGTAGAGGCGAGAGCAATAAAAGGCACAAGTCCTTTTAGGAGGAATTGAGGGTCTTCTTAATCCTCTATTGGGCACAAGAAAAAGGCTTTTTTGCCTTTTTCTTGTGTCGATTCTTCTTTTCTTGTGTCGATTCTTCTTTTCTTGTGTCGATTCTTCTTTTCTTGTATCGAAGTAAGAATCATTTTTCTTCTTATTTGTTTTGTCAAAGATTACTATTTATTCTTTATTCGGGTCTATCTTTTGGACTTCCTTTGCTTAGGTTCGGTCGCGGTAGTGGACAAACGGGGGGAAAGAAAGTATGGCGGGGGACAAATTTCTTGTGAGCAAATAGAATTGCTTGACTTTTTCAATTAAGTTCAACTTCGGACTTACAGAAATTTTGTAAAAAAAAATGTATATCCTTCCATTGAAGGGTGGTTTTTTTTAGGCTAGTTGAGTAGTTTTGATTAAGGTTTTATTAGTTTATTACTCTAAACTAAATCAATGATTTGCAGGATACTTCCTTCATGGAATAAAATACTGGATCCTCTCCCCTCTTTCTTGTTGCTTCATAAGAGTGAATCCATTTTATGGGCGAAAGGCGGGGGCTTTAAATCGACCGATGGATTGCTTCACTAACATCATTAACAAACAAAAGAATAAATAGAGGGATTCTAACCATCAGAGCAAAGGTTTTCTCTTTGTTATTTTTACAAATAGAAATAGGTAACCAATTTCTAGATTATGGAATAAAATCGCGTTATAACAATAAGAATTCCGCGGGCCCTTTCCGCTCTAATCAGATAAAGGGGGGTAAGGACCCGCTAAGTTCCTACTTTTTCATGTTTACAATCTGGATCCTCCGATTACTATAGAGATGAACCCAATCCAGAATACGAACCGTAAAAGAAAACACCTATTAAACCAATCACAAGAATACCAGTTACAGTACCTATCAGCCAAAGAGGAATTCTTCCA